TAATATAATATATTCTAATATAATAAAAAAATGTTCAACCTTCTAACTAAACTTTCTAACTCTATAAATAACTAGATAAAAAAAAATAGACTAATATTATATATTCTAAAGAATACTCTAGAATTCTAATAATATATATTCGAAATACTATACTATAACTAGAATAGTATATATTCTATTTCGAATATATTCTAAAAAATAGACTATTATAAAAAATAGTATAAAAAATAGAATAAAATATATTCGAAATAGCTAGAAATATATTCTATAACTAAACTAGAATATAGAAGAAAGATATTATATAAAATTAATAAAATTATATAAATCGAAAAATTATAGAAAATAGAAATATATTCGAAAATAAAAAATATTCTAAAAAAATAGAAATATATTAGATTAGAATAAAATAATTTATTATTATTAGATATTAATAAAAGAAGCTAAAATAAAGCATTATAATATTAATTATATTAATTTTTGAAAATTTTAGAATTAATTAGAATTCTAGAGTTTCTTACTTTTGTTATTATAAATAGCAACTTCTATTCCCTCTTCAAATAGGAATACTACCGCTGGTTTTATGAAAAAACGCCAAAGCCCCTTATCGGATTTGAACCGATGACTTACGCCTTACCATGGCGTTACTCTACCACTGAGTTAAAGGGGCTCATTTGATTGAATTCTTGAATGATCTACTATGTGGATAAGATAGATCTATGAAACTAGATTAGAAATTCAATCTCTAAATCTAGAAAAAGTAAGTAACTATATTAGAAATTATATTATAATAGAATATTAATTAAATTTTTATTAAATAAATTATTTAATTAGAATTTGAAATTAGTATTCTCGATTAGAATTATTATATTCTAATTATTAAATTAAAATGAAATTATTCTAATCGATAATGGCCTATAATGGATAATGGCGATTAGAATGAATCTTAATATAAGAATAAAAAAATTCTATGGAATCTGAAAGGGGCAAAGATTCTTCAAATCGAGTCATACCATTTTCTTATATTGACAATTTCAAAAAACTGTTCATACTATGAACATAGTATGCTGGCGGTCGGGCAAATGTGCCCCCATCGTCTAGTGGTTCAGGACATCTCTCTTTCAAGGAGGCAACGGGGATTCGACTTCCCCTGGGGGTAGGGTATTACGAACGGAAGGGGATCGTGGATTCTTTTTTTTTTTTTATAAAAAAATCTGGAATTGATTCTTCCTGGGTCGATGCCCGAGCGGTTAATGGGGACGGACTGTAAATTCGTTGGCAATATGTCTACGCTGGTTCAAATCCAGCTCGGCCCAATAATTCACTGATCTGCCATGAAATAAGCCCCTTGTTCTCGCGAAATGCCTGATACGAAAAAAAAGGAAAAAGTTCGGATATATCTCTACTTGTTCTTTATTTTATTTGTTTTATTTCTTTTTTTTCTCAAAATTCTGATCTTGCTAATCATCTAGACTCAGATCCGGATTTGTAAGTATAAAGTCTAAGAATAAAGAGTAATGTAAAGAAAAAAGAGTCTTTTTTTTTTCTTTTTACATTGAAAGATTTTTTTTTATTCGATTTTGATTTGAAATAATGAAAAGATTACTAGCAATCCCTGTCCTTTTGTATCATTAAAGTGTATATCCATGTGAATATCACACTCCCCTTTCTGTTCCAAGGCGTTGATTTCAATCGAAAATCGAAATATAAATATAAAAAAGGGTTTGAATGAAATCATAATAATATGTATGCTGTACATTTTATTGCATTTCCCGGGGATTGTAGTTCAATTGGTCAGAGCACCGCCCTGTCAAGGCGGAAGCTGCGGGTTCGAGCCCCGTCAGTCCCGACGGATCTAATAATATTAAAAAAAAAATGGAATAAAACAAATACATCAACTCATATCTCCCCCTTCTGCGAAAGGGGAGCAAATAGCACAATTTAATTTTCATTCCCAAGGGGATACTTCTTTTTTTTTTATTTATTTATTCTTATTACTTAATTCTTATGACTTATTTATTTAATATTTCTATATTTAATTCTTATTTAATTCTATTTAAATATTTTCTATACAAATTCTAGTTAATTTGAAATTTTATTTACTATTCAATTTAATTTGAATATTTGGAATATTTAATTTATTAATATTATGGAATTTATATTATTAAATAAAATTATTAAATTAATTATTTTAAATTAATTATTATTAAATTATTATTAAATAATTAATATTTTAATATTTATATATTAAATAGTTACATAAACATAATTAATAGTTTCTTAATAGTTCCATAATTAAGATTTAACTATACATAATTAAGATTTAACTATTTAATTTTTTTTTTTCTTTTTTCAACTAGTACTGATTAATCGAAACATATGTGAATTAGTACAATTATTGGTAGCGTCATATTCAAGATTTAAAAAGATACTCTACTTAGTTTGGATTTTTCGATTACTCCTGACCCGTATAATGAAATCGAATCGAGTACCATATCTTTTCCGGTAGCCCCATACACAACACAAATAAATCACACAAAAAAATCGGATTTGTACGATACAAAATGAATTTAATTTCTTTGATAGAATCCTTTTTTTTTTAAGTATCTTTTTTCTTGGCTCCGATTTTGTATAATCTCATTCAAATTTCAAATTGCGCACTTTTGTTTGGGTTTGGTTGTAACCAATCTAAGTGGAAAGGAAAGGTGGTTACATGATACGTCTCCCATGATTGTACAAAGAAGTCAAGAATTTTTTATTTTTTCGAGAAAAGAATATGAAAAATTAAAAAAAGTAAAGTAAATAAATTTGCAATTGAATCAAGAATCTGTTTTTAAATTCGGTATGGATAAACAATCTTTCTATGTTATACTATTGAATTCTCGACAATGAAGCGATTTGATAGCTCAGATATTGTTATTCATGATATTGATCCAATTCAATATCATCGAGATGGAATTCATCCCATTGAATTTAGAGTAGAGGCGAAAGATTTAGTATCTCTATGGGATTTAATCCCGAGTTTTTGCGAAGTAAAGAAAAATGAAAGAAACGATGAGATTATGGAAGTAAATATTCTTGCATTTATTGCTACTGCATTGTTTATTCTAGTTCCTACTGCTTTTTTACTTATAATATACGTAAAAACAGTTAGTCTTAGTCAAGGTGATTAATTTGAATGAAACTTTACTTCTTAGTTCTTATCAATGATTGACGGAATAAAATGAAAAGGATTACTAGTTTTCGTTTTAGATGAAATAAATAGACTAGAATTAGCAGTATTCTATGAGATCCCATAGTATGATAGAAAGAAATCTTTTTTTTTTTTTTTCTATCATACTACCTATTTTTGGTATTCTAATGTATAAAGTTATACTGTATGAAGATATAGGTTTAGTATAGATATAGATTAATCTAGAATCTCATATTGATATATCTAGATATCAATTCTCTATATGGAATGTACATAATGTCCCAATTCTATTTCTTCATCTATTTGTGTTGATTCTAATTAATCTGAAATAGTCGAAATCGAAAGGCAGTTCTTACTTTTATTATTCTAATTCCTATAGTTCTGATTATTTTCAATATGAATCCCAACATCCACTGAAAGAATAAAATCAATAAAAAAAAAGTAAAAAATCTGAACATATAGTAATATTAATTATTAATATTAATAAAAGAAAATCAAGAAATCTTTTTTTTTTTTTTTATTTCGAAGAAAGAATTGATCGAGCAGTTGACAGATCATCCAAGGAAAGGAGTTCTATAAAAACTTTTAAGGTTTCAACAAAACAAAGGATTAGTAAACCCTGCCCGTCAAGTTAATAAAATAAGGTATAGCATAAATCAATTTTATAAAAGAATAAAACAAATAATAAACTAAGCAAGAAAATATCTTATTTCCCATGGAAAAGTCACTTAATTTTAATCACTTTGAATATTTAAGAACCAATAACTATTTAATAGTTAATAAAAGAAGTACTTTTTTTCTCTTTGAACAGGAAAGAGACAAACAAAAAAAGGGAGGGCGATCCCTTCCCCCTCACCTCATTGTTGATATATAACTCTGGTAAGAACCACTTTATCGAAATAGATAATTTAGGAAAAATTTGGTTGGAATCAATTTCCTATCATTTGTATTCGTTTTACTTTGGAAATATGAACACCACAATCATTGAAATATTTGTTTGATTAAATTAAAAGAAAAAAAAAGGGTATTATTCATATATTATTCATAGAATAGATTACTTCACTCAAATCCAATATAGATATAGAATTTTGAAATGAAGATATTTTAAATTCAATTTAATTGAATTTAAACAAGAGTTAAAGTTTAAAATCTTTGCATTGCAGAATAATGTATAAAACAATTGATACAGTTTGATTTCTCAACTCAATTAGTAGTACCCCTAGAGTCCACTTCTTCCCCATACTACGAGTGAAAGGGAAAATGTAAAGACTACCATTAAAGCAGCCCAAGCGAGACTTACTATATCCATGTGAATTATGTCCTCTATCTTTATGAATATGAAGGAATTTTTTATTAATGAATTTTTCTATTTAAGGAAGTTTTCTATTATTGTTCACTAATACTAATAATAGTAGAATCGCTGGCGCAGAGTCAAAAAAAATATCTTCAATATATTGATGAAACACTACAAAAAAGCCAATTAATTTTAAGAAGTTTTTATATGATGACTGAAAAACTTTTAGTACAAACAAAATAAACATTAAGACCCTTGGAAGTATCAAGGTGACTTTTCCTCCGCGTGCTTCTGTTGGGGGAAAATTCAACAAATTATATCAGCAAAAGGGAATAAGGTACTTTGCGTCTTTTGTTGATGAGGCGACACCCGGATTTGAACTGGGGAAAAAGGATTTGCAGTCCCCCGCCTTACCACTCGGCCATGCCGCCAAGACGACACAAAATAGACAAAAATATCGTCCTTCTTTATTTTGGAAAGGGGGACTCTTTTTTTTTGTACTTGCACCGTGAATCCCATTTTTTTTAATCCCTTTCCAAAATTCCGAAAAATAAATCCTTCTTTTTTTTTTTATTTTTTGATTGGATTTATTTTTTCAATTAATTTTGTATAGTATTTCAAAACATACACTATTAAAATTCTTTCTGCTTTCTATATGAAATAAAAAAGTGACTTTTCTTTCACAAAAGACAAAATTAAGGACAAATTTGAACCATTAACTATTGACTGTGAATTTACGAACGATTCGTGGATTTGAATCGAAAATTGTATTTCCCTAATCTTAATGATATCGTAATGATATCAGAAAAAAAAAAAAAAAATGGATACCTAACCAATCAGTATTGATTCTTTTCAATACAAAATTATTCTCAATTTGAATTATAACACCAATTATGGGTATATGTAAACCCTAGAACATAAAATTTTACACAGATAGCTAATCTGATATCTTATCTGTCTAGAATTCCTCTATCAAAATGTGCTGTCAAAAATGGAACTGCAGTAAAGGGGGAGACAGGAATATATACATAGCTCTATCTAGTTCTATCTGGATATGCTTAATAAGCCTTCTTATGCACTTCAACAGTTTTGTTTATATATTCTTTTATATATTCTCTATAATTAGAATATTCTATATAATTAGAAATAATTAGAATCGAATTTAATATTATATATAAAATATTTATATATAATTATATATAAAATATAATTATATATAAATATATATATATTTATATATATAATATATAAATCGAAAATATATACAAATAAATAAAAATACATCTTTTCTATGTATATGCAATTTTTTTTTTGAATTAAACAAAGAAATCCACGAAAAAGCTAACTAAGTCTTAAAAAAAATAAACTTTCTAGTGTTTCTGATTATTGGTTCTTTATCCCATCGAAAGATGAAATCCTGAATCCATATCCATTTATTTTATCCATTTATTTTAGGGATATTCCAATCATATTGGAATATGTAATATCATAATAATGGTAGAAATTAAATCACGTTTTGTTTTGCTATTCTATACAAAATTTCCTAAGTCGAAGTTAAGTGTAATTTCTCAACCCCTTTCCAGTTGTATTTCTTGCAAATTCGAATTTGAGTATAAAATTATCTTTATTCCACCGTTCATATGTATTTCATATATTCCATATCCATCTATGGAGTTAGATAAAATTTTATGCGATTCTGTAAACAGAATAAAAATTCTATCATTGCTAGATCGATCTATATAATTGAATTGAATGAGGCACGATCCAATAATGAGATTTAAAAAATAGTTAATAAACGGGAAATTTAAAATGCTCGAGGATGTAAACGAGGGAATGTCTACAATACCTGGATTTAATCAAATCCAATTTGAAGGATTTTGTAGGTTCATTGATCAGGGCTTAACAGAAGAGTTTTCTAAGTTTCCAAAAATTAAAGATACAGATCAAGAAATTGAATTTCAATTATTTGTGGAAACATATCAATTAGTCGAACCATTGATAAAAGAAGGAGATGCTGTATATGAATCACTTACATATTCTTCTGAATTATATGTATCCGCGGGATTAATTTGGAAAAACAGTAAGGATATACAAGAACAAAAAATTTTTATTGGAAACATTCCTTTAATGAATTCCCTAGGAACTTTTCTAATAAATGGAATATACCGAATTGTAATCAATCAAATATTGCAAAGCCCCGGTATTTATTACCGCTCAGAATTGGATCATAACGGAATTTCGGTCTATATTGGGACTATAATATCAGATTGGGGGGGGAGAATAGAATTAGAGATTGATAGAAAAGCAAGGATATGGGCCCGCATGAGTAGGAAACAGAAAATATCTATTCTAGTTCTATCATCAGCTATGGGTTTGAATCTACGACAAATTTTAGAGAATGTGTGTTACCCTGAGATTTTCTTAGCTTTCCTGAATGATAAGGAAAAAAAAAAAATTGGATCAAAGGAAAATGCCATTTTGGAGTTTTATCAACAATTTACTTGTGTAGGGGGCGATCCGGTATTTTCTGAATCCTTATGTAAGGAATTACAAAAGAAATTCTTTCAACAAAGATGTGAATTAGGAAGGATTGGTCGATTAAATATGAACCGGAGACTGAATCTTGATATACCTCATACCAATACATTTTTGTTACCGAGAGATATATTGGCAGCTACAGATCGTTTGATTGAAATGAAATTTGGAATGGGTACGCTTGACGATATGAATCATTTAAAAAATAAACGTATTCGTTCTGTAGCGAATCTCTTACAAGATCAATTCGGATTAGCCCTGATTCGTTTAGAAAATGTGGTTAGGGGGACTATATGTGGAGCAATTAGGCATAAATTGATACCAACCCCTCAAAATTTGGTAACTTCAACTCCATTAACAACCACTTATGAATCTTTTTTTGGATTACACCCATTATCTCAAGTTTTGGATCGAACTAATCCATTGACACAAATAGTTCATGGGAGAAAATCGAGTTATTTGGGTCCTGGAGGGTTAACAG